AATAATGTGCCTGATTAAAGGGTTATCTTGATAGGATAAATCAAGTAAAATTAATTACCATTATTACATTTAATAGAATTAAACTATTTCCAAAAACATCAAAAATTTTTGTGCATCATACACTAAAATGTATTAATTTAAAAAGATAAGCTAAATTAAGCTAATGGGTTCATACCCCACTTATAGAAAGAATATTCTTCTTTTTACTGTTCAATATCACTCAATTACTCTTTTTAACCACTTTAGTTAGAGGGACTTTAATCTCAATTTCATCAAATTCTTGGTTTAGAGCTTGAATAGGATTAGAAATTAATTTATTGTCTTTTATTCCATTAATAACACATTCAAAAAATAGCTTATCAACTGAAGCAACATTAAAATATTTTTTAATTCAAGCTTTAGCATCAATTATTTTCTTATTTTCAACTACTTTAATACAATTTTTTTCATTTAATTCTTCAATTTTCTTTAATAATTTTTTTATTATATTAATTTCTTCAACCTTACTATTAAAAATGGGAGCTGCCCCCTTTCATTTTTGATTTCCAGGAACAATAGAAGGATTAAATTGAAATAATTGTTTTATTTTAATAACTTGGCAAAAAATTGCCCCTCTTATTCTATTATCATACTTGTTAAAAATAAATTTATTCACTTCAATTATTATTGTTTTATCTGTAATTATTGGATCTCTTGGTGGATTAAATCAAACCTCTTTACGGAAATTGTTAGCATATTCTTCAATTAATCATCTTGGATGATTAATTGCCGCCATAGTATGCAGAGAAAATTTATGAGAATTATATTTTATTATTTATACTTTCTTAACTTTATCATTAATTTTTATATTTTCTACACATCAACTTTTTCATTTAAATCAAAGATTTTTAACACTAAATTCTATAAATAGATTCAAACTATTACTTTATTTAACCTTACTCTCTCTAGGAGGATTACCTCCTTTTCTAGGATTTTTACCAAAATGAATAGTAATTCAATCATTAGTATCAATTAATTCTTCATTTATTACATTCATCATAGTAATTATAACACTTATCACCTTATTTTATTATATTCGACTTTCATTTTCAGCTTTTCTTTTAAATTATTCACAAATAAAATGAATCAACATTAATTCATCTTCAAATTTTTCATTAATTTTTTCTATTATTACTGCCTCAATTTCTTCTTTAGGATTATTAATATGTAGTTTAATCTTTAATTTCCTTTAAGGTTTTAAGTTAAACAAAACTAATAGCCTTCAAAGCTGAAAATAAATTATATTATTTAAACCTTAGTAGAATACTACACCCTTAGAATTGCAGTCTAAAATCATAAATTGACTATAAAGTTAATGATAGAAGAGAAAATTCTCCTTAATAAATTTACAATTTATCACTTATACTCAGCCATTCTACCGCAACAATGACTTTTTTCAACTAATCATAAAGATATTGGGACATTATATTTCATTTTTGGTGCATGAGCTGGAATAGTAGGAACATCTCTTAGTATATTAATTCGTGCTGAATTAGGGCAACCTGGATATTTAATTGGTGATGATCAAATTTATAATGTAATTGTAACAGCCCATGCATTTGTTATAATTTTTTTCATAGTAATACCTATTATAATTGGTGGGTTTGGAAACTGATTAGTTCCTTTAATATTAGGTGCTCCTGATATAGCTTTCCCACGAATAAATAATATAAGATTTTGACTTCTTCCCCCTTCTCTTACACTTCTTCTCGCTAGAAGTCTAGTTGAAAATGGAGCTGGTACAGGTTGAACAGTTTACCCTCCTTTATCAGCAGGAATTGCCCATGCTGGAGCTTCTGTTGACTTAGCTATTTTTAGTTTACATCTTGCAGGAATTTCATCCATTTTAGGTGCAGTAAATTTTATTACTACTTTTTTAAATATACGAGCTCCTGGTATAACATTAGATCAAACTCCTTTATTTGTCTGATCTGTTGCTATTACAGCATTACTACTTTTATTATCTTTACCAGTATTAGCTGGAGCGATTACCATATTATTGACTGATCGAAATTTAAATACCACTTTTTTTGACCCAGCAGGGGGCGGAGATCCTATTCTTTATCAACACTTATTTTGATTTTTTGGACACCCTGAAGTTTATATTTTAATTTTACCAGGATTTGGAATAATTTCACATATTATTAGACAAGAAAGAGGAAAAAAGGAAGCATTTGGAACATTAGGAATAATTTATGCCATATTAGCAATTGGTTTATTAGGATTTGTAGTTTGAGCACATCATATATTTACAGTTGGTATAGATGTTGATACTCGTGCATATTTTACTTCTGCTACAATAATTATTGCCGTACCTACTGGTATTAAAATTTTCAGTTGACTTGCTACATTGCACGGAACACAATTAACATATTCCCCTTCATTATTATGAGCCTTAGGATTTGTATTTTTATTTACAATTGGTGGATTAACTGGAGTAATTCTCGCAAATTCATCAATTGATATTGTACTCCATGATACTTATTATGTAGTTGCTCATTTTCATTATGTCTTATCAATAGGAGCTGTATTTGCAATTATAGCTGGATTTATTCAATGATATTCTTTATTCACAGGATTATCATTAAATCCTAAATGATTAAAAATTCAATTTACTATTATATTTTTAGGAGTAAACTTAACATTTTTTCCTCAACATTTTCTTGGATTAGCTGGAATACCACGACGCTATTCAGATTATCCAGATGCTTTTACCTCATGAAATATTGCCTCAAGATTAGGTTCAACAATTTCATTTATTGGAATTCTTATACTTATTTTTATTATTTGAGAAAGAATAATTTCTAACCGAACAACAATTTTCCCTTTAAACATAACAAGTTCTTTAGAATGATTTCAAGATACACCTCCAACAGAACATAGTTACAATGAACTACCTATTTTAACTAATTAATCTAATATGGCAGAATAAGTGCCATGGATTTAAGCTCCATATATAAAGAAATATCCTTTTATTAGAAATATGGCAACATGATCAAACTTTAACTTACAAAATGGTGCATCACCTTTAATAGAACAATTACTATTTTTTCATGATCACACACTTCTTATTTTAACTATAATTACAATTTTAGTAGCTTATATTATAAGAAGTTTATTTTTTAATCCATTTACTCATCGTTATCTTCTAGAAGGACAAACAATTGAAATTATTTGAACAATTCTTCCAGCTTTTACTCTAATTTTTATTGCCTTACCATCACTACGACTTCTTTATTTACTAGATGAATCTTTAGATCCAATGTTAACTATTAAATCAGTAGGTCATCAATGATATTGAAGTTACGAATACTCTGACTTTCAAAATATATTAGAATTTGATTCTTATATAATTCCATATAATGAAATAAATTCTAATGAATTTCGACTTTTAGATGTTGACAATCGAACAATTTTACCTATAAATACTCAAATTCGTATATTAATTACATCTGCAGATGTAATTCACTCTTGAACAATTCCTGCTCTTGGAGTAAAAGTAGATGCCACTCCTGGACGACTAAATCAAATTAGATTTTTTATTAATCGTCCAGGCCTATTTTATGGTCAATGTTCAGAAATTTGTGGAGCAAATCACAGTTTTATACCAATTGTTATTGAAAGAATTAATATAAAAACATTTATTTCATGATTAACTAATTCATCAAAATACATTAGATGACTGAATGTAAGTATTGGTCTCTTAAACCAATTTATAGTAATTAACAACTACTTCTAATGGCCAAAAGATTAGTTAAAATATAACATTAGAATGTCATTCTCAAATTATTAAATAATTAATATCTTTTAATTCCACAAATAGCCCCCATTAGATGATTATTATTATTTTTTATTTTCTCTTTTACACTAATCCTATTTTCTATCATTAACTACTTCTATTTAACACCAACACCTCCATCTTCAACTAAATTACTAATTACTCAATCAACATTGATTTGAAAATGATAACAAATTTATTTTCAGTTTTCGATCCCTCAACAAATATTATAAATCTTTCTTTAAATTGATTAAGAACATTTCTAGGAATTTTAATTATTCCTACTAATTTTTGACTATTTTCTTCCCGTCATCATATTCTATGAAATAAAATTACCTTAACCTTACATAATGAATTTAAAATATTAATTGGCCCCTCTGGTTTAAATGGTAGTACATTCATTTTTATTTCCTTATTCTCATTAATTTTATTTAATAATTTTTTAGGATTATTTCCTTATGTTTTCACAAGAACAAGTCATTTAACTTTAACATTATCCTTAGCATTACCTTTATGATTAAGTTTTATAATTTATGGTTGAATTAATCACACCCAACACATATTTGCCCATCTTGTACCTCAAGGAACCCCACCAATCCTTATACCTTTTATAGTTTGTATTGAAACAATCAGAAATGTAATTCGCCCAGGAACTTTAGCAGTTCGATTAGCAGCAAATATAATTGCAGGTCATCTTCTTTTAACTCTTTTAGGAAATACTGGACCCAATTTATCCATAACATTACTATCTTTATTAATTTTTGCACAATTAGCCCTCTTAACTTTAGAAGCAGCAGTTGCAATAATTCAATCATATGTATTTGCTGTACTTTCTACTCTTTACTCTAGAGAAGTAAATTAATATAATACTTATGAAAAAAAACATATCTTTACACTTTAAAATTATTCTACCTCACTCTAACACTACATCTTTAATCAATTTAAATTGAAAAACCTTTACTCACCCATTTCATTTAGTTAATGCTAGTCCTTGACCAATTACTGGGGCCATTGGAGCTTTCATTACAGTTTCAGGACTAATTATATGATTTCACCAATATAATTATCACCTTTTAATAATTGGAACCACCATTACTATTTTAACAATAATTCAATGATGACGAGATATCACTCGTGAAGGTACTTATCAAGGATTACATACTCTTGTTGTTAATTTAGGTTTACGATGAGGAATAATTTTATTTATTATTTCAGAAATCTTCTTTTTTATTTCTTTTTTTTGAGCTTTTTTTCATAGAAGATTATCACCATCCATTGAACTTGGGGCAATATGACCACCAGCAGGTATTCAACCCTTTAATCCTTTTCAAATTCCTCTATTAAATACAGCTATTTTACTTGCTTCAGGAGTAACTGTCACATGAGCCCATCATAGATTAATAGAAAGTAATCAATCTCAAACAACTCAAGGTTTATTTTTTACAGTACTTTTAGGTCTTTATTTCACTATACTTCAAGCTTATGAATATATTGAAGCACCTTTTACTATTGCAGATGCTGTTTACGGATCTACCTTTTTTGTAGCAACAGGATTTCATGGATTACATGTTATTATTGGAACAACTTTTTTAATTATTTGTCTTTTACGACACATATTTTTTCATTTTTCTCAATCACATCATTTTGGATTTGAAGCTGCAGCTTGATACTGACATTTTGTTGATGTAGTTTGATTATTTCTTTACATTTCCATTTATTGATGAGGTAGATAATAATGATATTTAATTAGTAAATTATTTATTTAGTATATAAGTACAATTGACTTCCAATCAATTAGATTGATAATTTATCAAAATAAATAATCTTAAATATATTAACTTTAATTATCATTATTTTTATCATTTGCATTATTATTATCACATTAGCTACTATCCTTTCAAAAAAATCTATTAATGATCGAGAAAAAAGATCTCCTTTTGAATGTGGGTTTGACCCAAAAAGATCAGCACGATTACCTTTTTCTTTACGATTTTTTTTAATTGCTGTAATCTTTTTAATTTTTGATGTAGAAATTGCATTACTTCTACCAACTATCATTATTTTCTATTGATCAAATTTAATATCATGAACCTTAATTACTATTTTATTTTTAATAATTCTTTTAATTGGACTATATCACGAATGAAATCAAGGTGCCCTTGAATGAGCTTCTTAGGACTATAGTTAACTATAACATTTAATTTGCATTTAAAAAGTATTGATTTATTCAATTAGTCTTAAATAAAAAGCGATTAACGCAATCAGTTTCGACCTGATTTTTGGTATACTAATACCTTTATTTACATTAATTGAAACCAAAAAGAGGTATATTACTGTTAATAATATCATTGAAATTATTTCCAATTAAGGAAATGTATTGTTAAGAAAAAGCTGCTAACTTTTATCTTTAATGGTTTAATTCCATTAACGTTTCTTATTTATATAGTTTAATTAAAACAATACATTTTCATTGTATAAACAATACATCATTGTATTTATAAATACCCAAAAAATATTAATTTTCCTTAACAGCTTCAATGTTATGCTCTATATAAGCTATTTGAATAAATTAAAACTAATATTATTAAAATAAAAATTCAAATAACAAAACTAAATAAATATGTTTTTAAATCATTATTCTGCCAAAATTGATTCACTAAAGAGTAATCAACTGAAAATATATAAATATTTTGAGCTCCAAATTCCTCTCTTCAACCTTGATCATAAATTTTATTAATAAAGTCACCTATTTTCAAAGGTACAAAATTTACACCATAAGTTGAAATTATAGGTATAAATCATATTGAACCTAATAAACTTGTTAATCAATAATATTCCAATGAATATAAATCATAACTTAATGCAAATTTAGAAATTTCATAACCAATCCATCCTCCAATTAAACAAACCCCCAAAGTTAATCTCCTTAAAAAATATGGTAAACAAATTATACTAGGAGTTGGAAAAATAATTCATCTCAATAAACTCCCCCCAATAACAGCCATTGTTATTAGTCTAATTATTCCCTTTAATATTACTCATCCCTCATCATTCAATGGATGTAAAGAAAATCTATTAAAATCACCAGTTATAGAATAATAAACTAAACGTAATGAATAACAAACTGTAAGACCTGTAGAAAAAAAAAATAAAAAAAAACTAAAATAATTTATATAAGACAAACTAATAATTTCTAAAATTAAATCTTTTGAATAAAATCCAGCCAAAAAAGGTATTCCACACAAGGCTAAATTAGATATATTCAAACACGATGACGTTAATGGTATCTGACTACATAATCTTCCTATATATCGAATATCTTGAGAATTCTTTATATTATGAATAATTGCCCCCGCACACATAAACAACAATGCTTTAAATAAAGCATGAGTTAATAAATGAAAAAAAGCTAATTTATAAAATCCAATTGATAATGTTCTTATTATTAAACCCAATTGTCTTAATGTAGATAAAGCAATAATTTTTTTCAAATCAAATTCAAAATTTGCACCAATCCCTGCCATAAATATTGTTAAACCAGAAATTAATAATAAAAATTCCCCCCACATATTACCTACAATCAAAAAATTAAATCGAATTAACAAATAAACCCCCGCAGTTACTAAAGTTGAAGAATGAACTAAAGCAGAAACAGGTGTAGGAGCAGCTATAGCTGCTGGTAATCATGAAGAAAAAGGAATCTGTGCACTTTTCGTTATTGCAGCCAATAAAACTAAGCCACCAACAATTTTTAATTCATAATTTAATTCATTTAATTCTAAATAATAAATATAATTCCATCTACCAAAATTTAATATTCAAGCAATTGCTATTAATAAAGCAACATCCCCAATTCGATTAGACAAAGCTGTTAATATTCCTGCATTATAAGATTTAACATTTTGATAATAAATTACTAAACAATAAGAAACTAATCCCAATCCATCCCATCCTAATAAAATTCTAATTAAATTTGGACTAATAATTAAAAATATTATAGACAATACAAATATTAATACAAGAATAATAAATCGATTTAATCTATAATCACCTAATATATATTCATCACTATAATAAATAACTAAAGACGAAATAAACAAAACAAAACTTATAAATAACAAAGATATTCAATCAAATAAAATTGTTATAACAATATTTGAAGAATTCAAAGAAATAATTTCTCATTCAATAAAATAAATTAAATCCATTATTAAAAAATAAACCCCTAAAACCCCAAAACTTAATCTTACTAAAAATAAAAAAATAAATCTTAAAAAACAAATTGAAACTGATCATAAAATAACCTAAAATGATTTCACATATCTTTGACACCACAAATCAATATTTTTCTTAAACTATTTAAGTATATTCATAACATAAATATTTCTCTTTTTACAATCAATAAATTTAAAGGAAATCAATGCAAAAATAATAAAATATATTCTCGAAAATAACCTATTGAACAAGAATAAACCCCTGAATAAATTTGACCATGTTGACTATATGAAAATAAATATAAACTATAAGCTGCACTAAAAAAAGATAATAGCATCAATATCATTATTGTTAATCAAGTTCATGAAACAATACAATTTAATAAACCAATTTCACCCAATAAATTTAAAGATGGAGGTGCTGCCATATTAGAAGAAGACAAAAGAAATCATCATAAAGCCATTCTTGGTATAAAATTCATTAAACCTTTATTAATAAATAAACTTCGACTACCCAATCGTTCATAAGAAATATTTGCTAAACAAAATAAACCAGAAGAACATAATCCATGTGCAATTATTAATGTATAAGAACTACAAAAACCTCAATAAGATAATGTTATTAAACCTCTTAAAACAACCCCTATATGAGCAACAGAAGAATAAGCAATCAAAGATTTTATATCAACTTGACGTAAACAAATTAAACTAACCAAAACACCACCAATTAATCTAATTCTAACTCATACTATATTAAATTTTAATCCTCTTAAACTTAAATACTTATAAATTCGTAATAAACCATATCCTCCTAATTTTAATAATACACCAGCCAAAATTATAGAACCAGAAACTGGGGCTTCCACATGAGCCTTCGGCAATCAAAGATGGACTAAAAACATTGGTATTTTAACTAAAAAAGCAACTACTAAACCCAAATATAAATATAAATTATTTACATCATCAAATATTATAAAAATAAATAATGAACCTTCATTATTATATAAATAAAATAAACCAATTAATAAAGGTAAAGAAGCTAACAAAGTATAAAATAATAAATAAACACCTGCTTGTAATCGTTCAGGCTGATACCCCCAACCTAAAATTAATAATAAAGTAGGAATTAAACTACCTTCAAAAAACACATAAAAAGAAAATAATCTTAATCTTCTAAATGTACAATATAGTATTATTAACAATATCATTACTATAATTAAAAATAACTCTTGATTTACCTCATACCGATTAATAGACTCTCTGGCTGTCAATATTAAAGCACAAATTCAAAATCTCAATATAATTAACCCATAAGAAATAATATCACACCCAAAAAAATAACTTAAATAACTAAAATCACTCCCAATTACACACAAAAATATAAATAAAAAACTTATTAAATATAATAAGTTTTGAATTACTCATCATCCTCCAGATATTAAACAAAGAGGGATTGAAAATAATAATATACCTATTAATCTTAACATTGCAAAACAACAAACGATTGAAAAAAATCATTCCCATGTGTTCGAATTATAGAAACTAAAATGGATAATCCCAAAGCACCCTCACATACTGAAAATACCAAAAATACTATACTAAAAAATAATTCATAACTAAATATATTTAAAAATAAAAACAATATTACAAATATAATTAATACTATAAATTCTAATCTTAATAACATTATTAATAAATGCTTTCGTTTAGAACAAAAAACATATATACCTGACACAAATATAAAAACAATAACTATTCAATAACTTATTAACATAAGTTTTAATAGTTTAATAAAAACATTGGTCTTGTAAACCAAAATTAAGACAATCTTTTAAAACTCAGAAGAAAGAAAATTCTCATCATTAATCCCCAAAATTAATATTTTATATAAACTATCTTCTGTATAATATTAACTTTAATAATAATAAATATTTTTTCAACTATTATTTTTACACAACTTAACCATCCTTTAACTATAACATTAATTATTGTTTTTCAAACTTTACTAATCTGTACTTTTACAGGATTTATTTCCCAAAGATTTTGATTTTCCTATATTTTATTCCTAGTATTTTTAGGAGGAATACTAGTATTATTTATTTATATAACAAGACTAGCTTCAAATGAAATATTTTCAATACCTGTCAAAACAATTTTTATTACATTTCTTATTATTAATTCAATCATCATTATTTCCTGATTAATTGATACATCATTCACAAATATATTTTCAATAAATTTAGATATAATCCCTAACAATAGTAATTATAGAAATTACTGATCAGAAACTTCCTTATCCCTTACAAAACTATATAACCAACCTACAAGTTTAAACACTCTAATATTAGTACTATATTTATTTTTAACTCTTATTGCTATTGTAAAAATTACAAATATTTTTTATGGTCCTCTTCGTCATATACACTAATGTATAAACCTTTACGTCTCCATCATCCTTTATTTAAAATTGCCAATAACGCTTTAGTAGATTTACCAGCCCCTTCTAACATTTCCGCCTGATGAAATTTCGGTTCACTTTTAGGAATTTGTCTTATTATTCAAATTGCAACAGGATTATTTTTAGCAATACATTATACTGCTAACATTGAATCTGCTTTCAATAGAGTAGCCCATATCTGTCGTGATGTAAACTATGGATGATTTTTACGAACATTACATGCAAACGGAGCTTCATTCTTTTTTATTTGCCTTTATTTACATGTTGGTCGTGGAATATATTATGGTTCTTTTAACTATCTACATACATGAATAGTAGGAGTAATTATTCTATTTTTAGTTATAGGAACTGCTTTTATAGGATATGTCCTTCCATGAGGACAAATATCATTTTGAGGGGCAACAGTAATTACCAATTTACTCTCAGCTGTTCCCTATTTAGGAACTGATTTAGTTCAATGAATTTGAGGTGGTTTCGCTGTTGATAATGCTACTCTCACACGCTTCTTCACTTTCCATTTTCTTTTACCTTTTATTGTTGCAGCTGCAACAATAATCCATCTTCTTTTCCTCCATCAAACAGGTTCAAATAACCCTATTGGATTAAATAGTAATATTGATAAAATCCCATTCCATCCATATTTTACCTTCAAAGACATTATTGGATTTATTATTCTTATTATAATTTTATCTCTTTTAACTCTTCTTGAACCTTACCTATTAGGAGACCCAGACAATTTTATTCCTGCTAATCCACTAGTTACCCCTGTCCATATTCAACCAGAATGATACTTTCTTTTTGCATATGCAATTTTACGTTCAATTCCTAACAAATTAGGAGGAGTAATTGCATTAGTTTTATCAATTGCTATCTTAATAATCCTACCATTTTTTAACAAAAACAAATTTCGAGGAAATCAATTTTATCCTTTTAATCAAATCTTATTCTGATCTATAACAGCAATTGTAATTCTATTAACATGAATTGGAGCGCGTCCTGTTGAAGATCCTTACATTCTAACAGGTCAAATTTTAACAGTATTATATTTCCTATATTATCTAATAAATCCTATAATTCTTTTATTATGAGATAAGTTATTAAATTAATCATTTAGCTAATTAATAGCATATGTTTTGAAAACATAAGAAAGAAGTTCAACCTTCTAATGATTTCTTATACTAATAAAATTTCATTATAATAACAAAGACATAAATAAAATTTTTATTCCAACATAAAAAATTAAAAAATTCAAAGACAACGGTAAAAAGCTCTTCCAAGCTAAATATATTAACTTATCATACCGAAAACGAGGTAAAGTTCCTCGCACTCAAATAAATATAAACCCTAACCAAACTAATTTTATAAAAAAATTTAATGAAAATACATCACAACCAAGAAAAACTACACAAAACAATATTCTTATAAACAAAATTCTTGCATATTCCGCCATAAAAATTAACGCAAAACCACCTCTTCTATATTCAACATTAAACCCAGAAACTAATTCCGATTCACCCTCAGCAAAATCAAAAGGTGTTCGATTAGTTTCTGCTAAACATGAAGCAAATCAAGATAAAGCTAAAGGAAAACTTAATAAAATAAATCAAACATATTCTTGATAATATATAAATATATTTAAACAATAACTGTCAATAAAAAAAATAAATGAAAATAAAATTAAAGCCAAACTTACTTCATAAGAAATTGTCTGAGCAACAGCTCGTAACCCACCTAACAATGCATAATTAGAATTAGAAGATCACCCCGCAATTATTACGGTATAAACACCTAATCTAGTACAACATAAAAAAAATAATAAACCAAAATTAAAAGAAAATAAATAAGTAAAACAAGGAAAAATTAATCAAACTAATAAAGATAAAAATAATCTAAATACCGGAGAAAAATAATATAAAAAATAATTAGATAATATTGGATAAATTTGCTCCTTAGTAAATAATTTAATTGCATCAGCAAAAGGTTGAGGTACTCCTATCATTCTAACTTTATTAGGTCCCTTTCGAATTTGAATATATCCTAATACCTTACGTTCTAACAATGTTAAAAAAGCCACACCTATCAATACACAAATAATTAATAACAAAGACCCAACTAAACTTAATATTAATTCATAATTCAATACTATTTGTGTTACAATCACATTTATGAATTCTAAATTCATTACACTTTTTTCTGCCAAAATAGTATTATTATTTTTCTCTTAACAAATAATATATCAAATATTTGGTCCTTTCGTACTAAAATATTTTTTAATATAAGGATAGAAACCGACCTGGCTCACGCCGGTCTGAACTCAAATCATGTAAGAATTTAAAAGTCGAACAGACTTATTTAATGAACTTCTACACCCATTAATATTCTTAATTCAACATCGAGGTCGCAATCTCTCTTGTCGATAAGAACTCTCAAAGAAAATTACGCTGTTATCCCTAAAGTAATTTAATCTTTTAATCACTAATAATGGATCAATTATTCTAATATAATAGTTTATAAATTATAAAGAGTTTATTTATTCTTCAAGTCACCCCAACTAAATATAATAATAATTACATAAAACATACAACTAAATTTATTATAAATGTTTATTATATTAAACTTTATAGGGTCTTCTCGTCCTATATATATATTTCAGCTTTTTAACTAAAATATTAAATTCTAAATTTTATAATGAGACAGCTAATACTTCGTCCAACCATTCATTCTAGTCCTCAATTAAAAGACTAATGATTATGCTACCTTTGCACAGTCAAAATACCGCGGCCCTTCAAAACTTCAGTGGGCAGGCCAGACTTTTTAAACAACCAAAAAGACATGTTTTTGTTAAACAGGCGAGCATTAATTTTGCCGAATTCCTTATCATAAATTCCAATTTTATTAACCTTATAATTCATTTAACTTATACTAATTTAATCATTATTACATTTCCTGACAATTAATAAAATAAATCTAATTTAATCTTAAAATTTCACACTAAATATAATTTATATTCAAATAAGTTATAATACACCAAAAATTTAACTACTTTAAAGTCTAATTTTATTTTATAATTTACACATTATTAATAATAATCAAGAGCTAATCCCCTTAATTAGTAGTATTAAAAATATTACTCATTAAAAATAATAATCAATAATTTAATACCTGAATTAAATTCATTTCTTAGATAACTAGATACCTTAAAGTTCGTTTAACATTTCATTCCCATAATACTATTTAATAAAATTATTCAACATTTTAATTATTAATATTATTACTCACTTTAAATCGAGAACAATTATTATTTATAATATAATTTTAATTAACCCTGATACACAAGGTACACTATAAAACTACTTTTAAATAAATAAATTTTCTATTATTTCATCAATCTTTCACAATACTACTACACTATAAATCTTCTAATTTTTTCTATAAAATATTACTTTAACCAATTCCACTTAAAATTACTTTTATTAATCATTTACTTTACATATTTCAACCTTAAGCTAACACTTTCAAAATAATTCGATTCGCACGAAATCTTATCAGTGTAAATGAAATGCTTAACTCAATAAAGCTTTATTTTGTAAACATTCTAGATACACTTTCCAGTACACCTACTTTGTTACGACTTATCTCATTTAATTAATGAGAGCGACGGGCGATGTGTGCATGTTTTAGAGCTTAAATCATTTTAAAAATTAATTCACAATTACTATCAAATCCACCTTCATACAATCTTCAAAATCATAAATCCATCATAAATACATTTATTGTAATCCATCATTCTACTCAATTATAAACTGCACCTTGACCTGACATATTTCCTAATAAAATATCAAGAAAATCTATTTCTAAAAAAATATTCTGATGACGGCGGTATACAAATCTTAAAATTAAGTTTTCCCAATCGTGAATTATCAATTACAGGACAGATTCCTCTGAACAGACTAAAACACCGCCAAATTCTTTGAGTTTCAAGATCTTAACTAATACTACCCTAATTTACATTTACATTTATCATAATAGGGTATCTAATCCTAGTCTAATCATAAATTTCAAAGCTTCAACTTCACTAAAAAGGAATAATAAATAAATACAAATTTTACCTTAAAATTAAACTTTTCATCCCACAAATTACAATTTAACTTTAAATCAATCAAATTTATTTCTATCTTTCGTCTAACCGCGGTAGCTGGCACGAACTTTACCAATAATAAAATTTATGACTAAATCTAAATTACTTTAATCTTTAAAATTAAATACTGCGAATAATTATTAACTTTTTAAATTTTCAATACCCACACAAAAATTTACATGTAAAACCTAAATTAAATAAATTTTAAAACCAGAATAAAACCTAATAATTCATACACATTAAACATGATTTCATCATTGACACTACAAATGCATTAAAAACATGATCTCATCATTGGTGTTGCCCACGCACCATTGAAAAAAAAACATGATTTCATCATTGACACTACAAAAGTTATATCATATTATATTAAACTTAATTAACTTACGGTTCTTTAATTTCCCTCTCTTATTTGCTTCATAGTAGTAATTTTCATTTTATTATTTTATGTAAATAAAATATAGCATGGTACAAAATATTAAACTAGTGTAGAATCATCTTTCTCTTTTTTTTTATATTTTAAAAGAGAAAGATGATTTTTATAAATTTTTAATTTATTTAATATATACATTATATAATAAGCACTTATTTTAATATATACATATTACTATATATATATATATATTATATAATACCTTAATTATATTTAATAGATACCTTAGATTACATATATATGTATATATAATATTTATTTAATATAATTAGATGATTATATTAAATAAGTATTTATTAACAATAAATGCTTCTTTTTTCTCTTTATTCCTATAAGCATACCAGGCCTAGAAAGACAACATTGATATATAAATATCTTAATTAAAATAAGAACTATGTATTTAACAAGTAGACAAATATATATATATATAATAAATATTTAATATAAATATATATATATATTCCTCATTTTCAACTAAAATATATCTCTAAAATTACAGCACCATTCGTATTTTTATTAACATATAATATAATGCCC